ATTAGTCTGAATAAGATACGACTTATTTGATTTGAAATTTTGAGATGAATTGTAAATTTTGGAATTTGTTAGATATTCTATAGTTCTTTATCATGTCAATTGCCAATTCTTAGTCATTGAGATTCACGGTCAATACAGATTCCTATTTAAGGATAGATATTACCCCCACTTTTTTTCCTTTCAACCAAACTCAAATGATTGAAGTTTCTCTATTTGGAATCGTGTTAGGTCTAATTCCTATTACTTTGGCTGGATTATTTGTAACCGCATATTTACAATACCGACGTGGTGATCAGTTGGATATTTGATTTAAGTAACATCTATCCCATTATTTAAGTGTCATTCTCAATCTAAGAAGAGTGGGGTGGAATCACGCTCTGTAGGATTTGAACCTACGACATCGGGTTTTGGAGACCCGCGTTCTACCGAACTGAACTAAGAGCGCTTTCTTTTCATAAAGAATTTTATGTGATGGCAATAGATCTTGCATGCATACATACTCAATATGGAGAACTATTCATATTGAGTATGTATCAATATCAATTTGAATCGGTCGCAATTGATCTCTTGTTACTGCTGATACGATAACTACTAGTTAGGGATAGGGATGACAGGATTTGAACCTGTGACATTTTGTACCCAAAACAAACGCGCTACCAAGCTGCGCTACATCCCTTTACATTGGTTTCCATTGTCATTGTAAAGACTTTTTGTCTTGTTTTCCACATTTTTCCATTATATATATTATATCGTATAAATAAGATATCGATACGAATATTCTTATCGAATAATTAAATTTAATTAAAAACAGAGAATAGATAGGATATAATTAATAATAATTAATAATATAAAGAGTATAATAATATATATATAATAGAATTAAAATATAAAAAATATAATAATTTAAAATATTCTTTAAAAAAAATATTAAATAAAAATATTAAATATAAATAATAATACTCTATAAAAAATAAAAAAATATATAATTAATCATTGTACAATTCAATTTGAATTCGGACTTCCCCCGACAAATCAAAGTGGTTTTATAAAAAAAAAGATTTGATGATATTCCTATATGTAATTCTGTATTATTATGTATTACAAATTACAAGAAAAAAACGAAGGAGGATTTGAAATGCGAGATCTAAAAACATATCTCTCTGTGGCACCAGTGGCAAGTACTCTATGGTTCGCGGTTCTAGCAGGTCTCTTGATAGAAATCAATCGTTTATTCCCGGATGCATTGACATTCCCCTTTTTTTCATTCTAGTTATTGGCACGGGAAGGGGTAACAAAGATTAGAGATCCAATAAAATATCTGTGATTAAATGATTATGATTAAATCCCTCTTCATTCGTTTTTTTTTTTTCTAATTAGACTAGAATAAGTTCGAAAAAAAAAGAGCAAAGCAAATTAAATTAAGAAAGATGCATTTGGCCTCAGTGAAATTCGGAGTTTTTCCCAGGTTTCAATGGAATTGAAGTATTAATTCAATTCCATTGCTATTAATTTAATAATAGAGTGATACCAGAAATGGAATTGGAATAGAATACTTGGGCGGGGCAATAATATCATACAAGATATTTAAATGAAAAATGAAATACTGTACAGTGATTCGAAATATAGTTCTAAATCTTTGTATTACTGAATTATTACTGTACTATATAAAATTAATTGGAACAAAATCTTTCATAATTTGATTTTGAATTATCAACTTATACTTTTTTCGTTCGTTCCTTTTTTCTTCTTCGTTTCGAATCTTAAAATGGAAGAGTTAAGTGAATAAAAAAAAACCAAAGGAGGTTCATGGCCAAGGGTAAAGATATCCGAATAACTATTATTTTGGAATGTAGCAGTTGTGATAAAAAGAGTGTTAATAAGGAATCTAGGGGTATTTCTAGATATATTACTCAAAAGAATCGACACAATACACCTAGTCGATTGGAATTGAGAAAATTCTGTCCCTTTTGTTGCAAACATACGATTCACGTCGAGATAAAGAAATAGAGAAAATGGATTGCTTGTGTGTCACCCTTAGGAGGTAAATTCTATAAATTATATTATATATATAGATTTATAACAATCTATAACATGAAATTATATACATATACCATTATATAGCATATATTTCCTTATATAATTATATAACAAATATTAAATATATTAAAAAAAATAAGAATATAAATAAAACAAAAAATAAAACAAATCCTTTTTTTATAACAAATGGGATTTTCAGTATAGGAATAAACAAACCATGGATAAATTTAAGCGACTCTTTGTTAAATATAAGGAATCTTTTCGTAGGATTATATTATATATATCTATAGCTATGATAATCTATCACATGGAAGACAAATACCATTTTATAGTATTTATTTCTGTATATAAAAAAGCATTTTTTTCTATATATAACAAATATAAATATAAATATATTAAATATATATTAAAAAAAAAAAATAAGAATATAAATAAAACAAATCCTTTTTTTATAACAAATGGGATTTTCGGTATAGGAATATAAACAAACCATGGATAAATCTAAGCGACTCTTTCTTAAATCTAAGCAATCTTTTCGTAGGAGTTTGTCCCCGATCCAACCGGGGGATCGAATTGATTATAAAAACATGAGTTTAATTTATCGATTTATTAGTCAACAAGGAAAAATATTATCTAGACGCGTGAATAAATTAACCTTAAAACAACAACGATTAATGACGATTGCTATAAAACAAGCTCGTATTTTATCTTTGTTACCCTTTGTTAATTCGCCTTTTGTTAATTCGTTACCTTTTGTTAATAATAAAAAAAAAAAATATGAAAAAAGCGAGTCGATCACTAGAACTCCTACTACTGTTCTAAAAAAAAAAAAGAGTTACTCTTCAAGTAAATTTAATTTTCAATCGAAACTCAAATTCAATGCGGATTAATATATATTTTATTTTTTTTTTTTTCGAAAAATACGACAATGCTATTGAGGATGTTGCGTTGTAAGAAAAAAGATAATAGGTGAAGAAGAATAATTTTTTTGAGCGTGGTTGTTTATTTATTTTGATAACTTTGTCATATGAATTCTATTTTATCATACAAATCTCTTTTATTCTACCACCTTCCCGGAGTTGAGTCTCCGGGGAATTTTTATTTTTATATGATCTCCTTGGCAATCATAAAAAGACAATTCCCTTTTAATATAGCTATTTGTGCAACTATTTTACGATTAAGAAGCAATTGACTCTTATACAGATTATACATAAATTTACTATAAATACAGTATACATTGTTTTTATTTTGGGCAATTATTGCGTTTATTCGACTGATCCACAAACTGCGAAAATCCCTTTTTTTCCTATCTCTATCCCGATGAGCCGAAACCAAAGCTTTTACTTTCTGTTGCGGAATAGTTCGAGTAAGTTTTGAATGAGCTCCGCGAATAAATAAACGAAATTTTGTCCGCCGTTTTCGAGCGATAGATCCTCGTTTAACTCTGGTCATTGAATAAAATTGAATAAATGAGACTTTGATGAATAACTATTTTATTTTTTTCTTTCAGTTATTCTTTTATCCTTCCTAGTCTATTAATAACAAAATGGATTCTTCCAATGTATAAAATAAAAATTCCAATGGCTTTTGCTACTATAACCTTCCCAACCACGATTTTTTTATTTTTTTTTTTCTAAGTATTTAACCTCTTAATAAGAAATTCTATTGATACTAGGTATTCAAAAAAACATAGTTAATTTAATAGAAATAGACAAAGAAATGGTGGGTTCCATCGTTTCTATGATTACTTGTTAAACGGTGAGGTCCTCTCTATACACCGGAGCCCCTTCTTTCATTGAATCTTCATTGAATCAATGTTATTGTGAACTTGTACAGTTCACACTTATGGGCTCTACCCATGAAATATCTAGTAATAGGTCTTTCACAACAAAATCTAGCTATACAGTAACGGTATTTAAGTATGAAGATTAGCTGGGTAGTTGACCCTCTTAGTCCGTTATTGCAAAATTTAGGGGATAATTTTTTTTTATTTAAAATTGGATTTTTCCCGCTTAATGGATAACTATTTGTTACCAATGGGAAAGTCTTTTTCATCTTAAATTACAAATTAAGGTGATTCGGTTTGCACCAATCGAAACCATAAATTTTATACACAATAGAATTATATAAATTATATATATAATTCTTATTAATAGACTAGATTTTTATATTTTAGTCTATGATCTAAACGAGTCGCACATACACCCTAGTACATGTTCCTCGGCGCTGAGGGCATCCCCGAAGAGCGGGAGATTTTGTTACATTTCGGATTGGCTGTCTTGTGTTTCTAATAAGTTGTTTTATAGTTGGCATGGTAAGTCATATATATATAATGAGCTGGTTTAGATCAATCCTAACCGGATAATTATGAATTTTTTAGATTCTATAAAATCTGGTTGGTAAGACAATTAAAGAATAAGTAAAAGACAATTAAAAAGCTAAAATCGCATTTATGGGTAATACCTTTCAGGAATACTTTTTAATTTCTTACTCATGAGTAATCATATAATACTTTGGGGGATAATTCTTTTCTTACTCATGAGTAATATAATCATATACTACTTTGTTTGCATGGGGGATAATCCTTTTGAGAGTATATGAGTATACAATAGTTTTTTGAAAAGGGGTTATTTGAGTAATCCTTTTTAGGCATGAATAATGCTTTTAAGTAAAGATAAAAAGGATAGTAGTATTATTTAATACTATCCTTTTTATCTTTATTATTTTTTAAATTATTTTTTAAGGAGTAATGCTTTTTTTACTCATTTAAAAAGCAAATCCTGTTTACTTTTTTATTTATTTTATTTTTAAATCATTTATTATTTTTTAATTATTTATTTATTTTAAAATTATTATTTATTTTAAAATTATTTATTTTTAAATTATTTTTATTATTTAATTATTTATTTTTAAATTATTATTATTTTTAAATTATTATTATTTATAAATTATTTTTATTTATT